AAGATTCCATACTTTTATTAAATGAGAGAGAAATACACCAGGGGAAAAAGACCCTAGATGTAAGATATAAAAGGGGGGTGAATGCTTTCTTTTTTGGCATTTTTAATCTGTGAATTGTTAATCAAACCGCCTCATTCCTGGACTCTATCCAATCAGATATTTCCATAAAACATGAGTTCTATAACAGGGTATTGAATCCATCGACCTATTCCCTCCTTTAATTAATTGGTGGGTCTGGAAACAATATTGGGTTTTATTATTTCTTCATTCGAAGCAATTGTATCCTGTTGATGAATGCCCGAACGAGCCACCTCAAGAAATGACATAGAATCCTTTTTTCAGATTTCGAGGCAGAGGGTTATTTTTGAAAAAAAAAAAAAATATTCGTATAATGAAATAAAAAAGGGGGGGGGAGAAATAGAACGGTTATAGTTCTAAACGATCCAATCTTTTGATCATCAAAAAGGAAAAGAAAGGATAAAAAGAAACATCGATTGAAAAAAAAATGCAATTACAAAAAGGGATCCATCTATATCTAACAGATTAATTCAAAAATCTTGGACCAAAAAAAGATGAATTCTATAGTCTGAACTGTTCCTATATATGTGATGAATGCACACTTAATATATGTGTTACTAGACTAGTATGAAAAAATCGAGTTGATTCCCCTATGCATAAACAAAACGGTTTTGGTGGACAAAAACCACCTTGTTTTTGGGTTGTTCCACATGCGTCTGCTTTTGCTCAAATGAGCGCCCTGAAAAACGGAAATTGTTATAAAAATAGAACAACAAATAGGATTCATGAGGTCCTTACTCAATGCTGCGAAAGCATTCATTCTTCAATTCAAATTCATTTCAAAATACTTCAATTGGTACGCGCAAAAAATAGGCCAATTCCGCAGCCTTTTGTTCAATTTCTCGTGGAGTCAAATTCTCATCAGTACGAGTTAATGGAATGGCGCCCTGGCCTCTGATCTCCATATAAAGTACACGCCGAGGATAAATACCTTCTTTAACCTCTATTCTAATGGACTGAATATCTCTCATAAGGAATCGAAGGAAGATGCGACGATTTCTTCCAGGGAATCCCCAACGAAAAATGCACACTATTCCCTTTTTTCTATCGAATCTATCATAACCACTACCTACATTCCACGAAATTGTGCACCACAAATAGGAGCTAATGAACAGACCTGCGATCCCATAGAAAGACATCACGATCCCTTGCGGAAAAAAAAGGATTTGCTGAGAAGGAAATAAAGATATCAGATTCCTACCAAGGTAACTCGAAGTTCCAACCAATAAGAATCCTAGTGAACCTAAAAAAAGGATACAGGCCCAAACGAAATTACTTGTTTTTCGAGACCCCGTTATAAGTTCTATCCATATACGTTCTGATCGCCAGTTCATACTAGATCCAGTTGTTTCATTTTATTGGAATTGAGAGAATAGCCCAAATGAATTTGACTTTCGTCCTTGTTCCCGAAGTAACTCTCATCAACTAGCATTATTATTATGATGTGAACCATAACCATTAGGAGTAATTTATCGAATCGGTTAGATAGAAAAAAATATCCCCTTCATATGATCCCACTCGGGATATCTCCATACATATGGAGACTTTAACTTTCCATTTCATACATCTGCTGACCCATTTTAAAATAGATGCATTTATCCATATGCCATGTTTCCACGTGCATAACAGACCTTTCCTTTGTGTTCGGAAGAATACGCATGTTGTACCCTATTCCGTTATGTATTATGATCCAAGCCCGAGCCTTGAAAAAAAAAATGGATAAGATCGGGTCCCATCGAATCTAGACAATCTTGTTTTTTTGAACATGAAGAGATAGAGAAGCCATCGCAATTGCCGGAAATACTAGACCCACTAAAGGCACAAAAAAAGCGGGTAAGTTGAAAGTTATCATGGAATGGATACCTCGATTTAATATTTGTACCTGTTCTAAAGATATCTTATGATAAGTATATCTATTATCAGTATATAATAATAGGTATAGGTACAAGAAATGTAGAACTAAATAAGTGTACCTATTCACCTTTAACTATATATATTTAACTATATATATTAGTATATTTAGTTATTAGTATTGTTCTCTTATACTTAATCTTCTAATAAATCCCAAAAAAGTTTCTTACAAGTTATCAAAGGATTCGCTAAAATCCGATCCAAGAGGGATTCCTAGTAAAAAATGGAAGTTATCGGGAATATATAAAAATGAAGAAATGCAAGATTCCTATTCTTTATTTTTTACATTTGAATTTCCTCCTTAGAGTAATACAATTTTGATAGGAAGACTTTTTTTAGGATACGAATTAACTCTTTTATCCTGTTGATAGAGTCTTCCTAATTACTAATCAATAATTACTAATCAATAGGTAGAAATAAAAATAAAAAACGGATCGGAAGGAAATAAGAGAAAGTGATTATCAACAACTTCTGATTCTTTATTAGATCTTATGGCCTCAAGTAAACGTCCATGCTTATTATTTTTGATTTTGATTTGAGGTACACAAGTATTTAGTTTATAGTAATAATAAAAAAAAAAAAAATAACTGAATGAAATGATCTACTTGATTCAATTTTGATTCAAGGGAAAGAAACCGTGAAGCTGAAATAACTCACTCAGAGCACGTTTTAAAGAATTACGTGGTACAATTAGGTCCAATATGCCCTTATCGAATAAATACTCAGCCTCTTGTGAACCCTCGGGGACGGGCGTCTTTAATGTTTCTTCAATTACTCTTTTACCCGCAAATGCAATAGTAGCATTAGGTTCGGCAATAATGATATCCCCTAACATACCAAAACTGGCGGTCACTCCGCCGGTTGTAGGAGATGTAAGGATTGATATGTAGAATAACTTTTTAATTGATTGATAATTATATGAAGCTGAAGATATTTTAGCCATTTGCATCAAGCTCAAACTTCCTTCTTGCATGCGCGCTCCCCCGGAAGCACACACTATAATAAGAGGTAGAGATCCATTAGTAGCATATTCGATCAAACGGGTGATTTTCTCACCTACTACGGATCCCATACTGCCCCCCATAAACTGAAACTCCATAATCCCAATTGCTATGGAAATACCGTTTAGTTGACCTATGCCTGTTTGAACAGCCTCAGTTAACCCTGTCTTTTTTTGATAAGAATCAATACGATCTTTATAAGGTTTCTCGTCCTCGTCCTCCTCCGAATGCCATTCAATGGGGTCCACGGAAAACATGTCCTCATCCATAGGATCCCAAGTGTCTGGATCAAGCAAAAGTTGGATTCGTTCTGAACTATTCATTTTCAAATGCCATTCACAGTATTCACAAATATTCAGTCTTGACATAAATAATGGCTTATAATTTACTCCATAACAATTTTCGCATGCAACCCACAAATGCTTGAATTTTCTAAGAGGACTATCGTTCTCATCGGGCTCATTCTCGTTTTCTATCCTACCCGTATCATTCTCGTCTTCTATCATATCAGGATCGTTCTCGTTTCCTATCCTATCGAAATCATTGTCATTTCCTATCCTACCGGGATAACTCGCGTGTTTTATCTTATCGAAATCAATCGCGTACTCATCGGGATAACTTGAGCTATTTATCTTATTGAAAATAATATCGTATTCTATCTTATCGCCAAAACGCGAGCGTTTCGTCTTTTGGAAATCTAATTCTAGCAGATCAAATTCAGGGTAGGGGGAACTCTGGTGGTTCGTCTTTGTCAAATCAATTTCTATCATAGGGTAGTGAAAATTATCGCGGCGCGTGAAATCAAGTTCTGACACATCGCAATCAGGGAAGCAACAATTCGGGCGGTTTATTTTTGTGAAATCAATTTCTAGTAGATCGGAATCGTTGTCGTCTTCTAGTATATCGAAATCAATCTCGTCTTTTAGCATATTGAAATCATTGTCGTCTTCTAGTATATCGAAATCCTTGTCGTCTTCGTCGTCGTCTGGTTCTGTCCTATCGGAATCATTGTCGTCTTCTAGTATATCGAAATCAATCTCGTCTTTTAGTATATCGAAACCAATCTCGTTTTGTTTTTGGATATCGCGAGAAATTGCGTCTTCTAGCATATCGAAATAAATCTTGTATATGTCGTCTTCTGTTTCTGTCCTATCGGAATCACTCTCGTCTTCTGGTTCTGTCCTATCGGAATCACTCCCGTCTTCTAGCATATCGAAATCACTCTCGTCTTCTGGTTCTGTCCTTTCGAAATCACTCTCGTCTTCTAGCAAATCGGGATTCTTCTTGTCTTCTAGCAAATCGAACCCATATAAATCACTTACGTTTGCCATAATTTCTGTACGTATACCGAAACTCTCACCGTCAATACTATTTACGCTTTCACCAGTATTATCTCTAACTACAAAATTGAATCGACATTTTTTCATAGCGTCTCTTGTCCCCTATTTGTATGAAAAAAATATAAGAAATAGTAAGTAATACAATAATATCTAATACAAGAATATCTAATAAAATTAAAATAATATCTAATACAATAATATCAGATGAATAATCATTGGCTGAATAGATGAATAATCATTGGCTGAATAATCATAATAATGATTATATTTTCTCTCGGAATAAGCATATAGATCCAATCAATACGAACTAATATAATTCAGAAACTGTGTTAAGTTTTTTTAAGAAACGAAAAGAAACTATGTGATTGTGAGAATCGGGGTATCACTTCACTATAGATGATAGCACTCCCTCTTATAGTCTATCTAAGAGGTTCAATGGCAAAATATAAGACGTTGTGCTCCTTTACTTGATCCATAACTACGGGGGAAAAATATACAAAAACCGACCAATAACCGGATCCATAGGATTCATTTAATTATGGGTACAACAATAGAAAAACACATGATTCTTATTATATTTATTTTTATAGAAAAGTCAAGGCTCTATATATGTTAGATCTCTATTTATATTAAATATTTTTTATAGAAAAAAAAGCTCTGTTTGTTATAT